ATGGCAACTAATGCAGTACAATTAAACCCCTTTTACAAATTTATAACTCGTTGACTTTTTTCAACTAATCATAAAGACATTGGAACTTTATATTTGATTTTTGGAGCAATATCAGGTGTTGCTGGAACCGCATTGTCTTTATATATTCGAATCACTTTAGCCCAGCCAAATAGCAGTTTTTTAGAATATAATCACCATTTATACAATGTTATTGTCACAGGACATGCTATACTTATGATTTTTTTCATGGTAATGCCAACATTAATTGGAGGATTTGGTAATTGGTTTGTTCCCTTAATGATTGGTGCGCCAGATATGGCTTTCCCACGAATGAATAATATTAGTTTTTGATTATTGCCTCCTTCATTACTGTTATTGTTTGCATCTATGTTAACTGAAGCGGGTGTAGGTACTGGATGAACCATTTACCCACCCTTATCAAGTGCAACAGCTCATTCTGGAGGTTCTGTAGATTTAGCAATATTCAGTTTACATTTATCAGGTGCGTCTTCTATTTTAGGTGCTATTAATTTTATTTGTACTATCTTTAATATGCGAGTAAAAAGTTTATCTTTTCATAATCTTCCTTTATTTGTATGGTCTGTTTTAATAACAGCATTTTTATTATTATTATCTCTGCCTGTTTTAGCTGGAGCTATTACAATGTTATTAACTGATAGAAATTTTAACACTACCTTTTTTGACCCTGCTGGTGGAGGCGACCCTGTCTTGTTTCAGCATCTTTTCTGGTTTTTTGGTCACCCAGAAGTTTATATTTTGATTTTACCTGGTTTCGGTATTATTAGTCACATTGTAGTTAGTACAGCAAAAAAACCTATTTTTGGTTATCTTGGGATGGTTTATGCTATGTTTTCTATCGGTGTTTTAGGGTTTATTGTTTGGGCTCACCATATGTTTACTGTTGGTCTAGACATAGACACTAGAGCTTATTTCACTGCAGCAACCATGATTATTGCAATCCCAACAGGAATCAAAATATTTAGTTGACTTGCTACCTTATGAGGTGGTTCTATCGATTTACGAACTCCAGGGCTTTTTGCTATTGGTTTTATCTTTTTGTTTACTGTAGGCGGTGTAACTGGTGTTGTTCTTGCTAACTCTGGTATTGATATAGCACTACACGACACTTACTATGTAGTTGCTCACTTTCACTACGTATTGTCTATGGGTGCAGTTTTTTCTATGCTTGGAGGTATTTACTTCTGGTTTGAAAAACTTACTGGAGTTCGATATTCAGAAATATTAGGGAAAATTCATTTTTGAAGTTTTTTCGTTGGAGTGAATTTAACTTTTTTTCCAATGCACTTTTTAGGTGTTGCAGGTATGCCAAGACGAATTCCTGATTACCCTGATGCATATTTTACGTTCAATAAAATTGCTTCTTGAGGTTCTTATATCTCTGCAATATCTTCGTTATTTTTTTTCTATGTTGTTTTCGAAGCTTTTTCATCAAACAAAGTTAATAAAAAAAATTATCAATAATTTATAACTTAAGTTCTACTTTTTTCTTAAATTAGTAAGAATATGATTTTTATAACACAATGTGATAGTCCAGCACTTTGGCAAACTTATTTACCTGACCCTGCTAGTATTACTATGGAAGGTATTTTAATTTTTAATAAGCATTTATTATTTTTGTTAACCGTAATTGTTTTATTTGTTGGTTGATTATTATTTTACACTATATATTATTTTATAGAATATAATAACAAATTTAGCTCAAAATTCGTTCATTCTAAAGAACTAGAAATCGTTTGGACCTCTATACCCGCATTAATACTTTTGATATTATCTACTCCTTCATTTACGTTGTTATATGCGATGGATGAAATTTCTGAGCCAGAATTAACTTTAAAAATTTTAGGTCACCAATGGTTTTGAAGTTATGAAATTTCTGAGTTTAATTCTTGTCAAAAACAAGATCAAAGTTTAAAATATGTTTGTTATATGATGGTTCTAGATGGGTTACCTACTACTAAACAAGGGTATTTTAGGCTATTAGAAACTAATAAAAGAGTTATATTGCCTACAAATACACATTTACGCCTTTTGGTTAGTGCAGCTGACGTATTGCACAGTTGAACAATTCCATCATTTGGTTTAAAAGTAGATGCATGTCCAGGTCGATTAAATCAAGTAAATTTATTCATTAAACGTATAGGCGTTTTCTTCGGTCAGTGTAGTGAAATTTGTGGTGTAAATCATGGTTTTATGCCTATTGTTATTGTTTCTTTGCCAACAACCCAATTTCATCATTATATAATGACTAAATTAGAATTAAATTAAGTTTAGTCATATATCGTTCGATTATTTAGAATTTGTTACTGACAAACCGTTATTTTTAATTTTAATAATATTTTTCTTAGCTTGCATTTTTCAGGTTAAATTCCTGTTATTCTTTATGTATTTTAATTTAAACTTTTCTTTTAAACTAACTAGAAAATTTTATTCAACTGAGAGAACTGTGTTTCCTTTTTATTCAAAGGCATTTGTAGCATATGAAAAATAACATTCGTTTTAAATATTTAAAAACTAAGCATAGTTGGCATTTAGTGGATCCTAGCCCTTGACCATTGCTAGCTTCTCTAGGTGCATTTTTCATGACTTCAGGTACTGTACTATACATGAACAAGTTTTTAGGAGGGGGTCAGCTAGCTTTAATTGGTTTCCTAGTTCTTCTGTACGTTATGTACACTTGGTGAAGGGACATTATAAGAGAAGCAACATTTGAAGAGCAGCATACAGTATCTGTTCAACGGGGTTTACGATTAGGAATGATATTGTTTATCGTTTCGGAAGTAATGTTCTTTTTTGCATTCTTTTGAGCTTTTTTTCATTCAAGCTTATCTCCAACTTATAATTTGGGAGGTGTTTGGCCTCCAGAGGCAATACAAACAATTCAAACTTCTGGAATTCCTTTAACTAATACTTTTTTTCTTTTAAGTTCTGGTGCTACAGTTACATGAGCACACCATGCTATTATAGTAAGAGCGAAAAAACAAGCAATTTTTGGGTTGTTATTTACAATATTTTTGGCAACAATTTTCACTCTTCTACAAGGAATGGAATATGTAGAAGCGCCATTTAACATCAATGATAGTGTTTTTGGTTCATGTTTTTATATGGCTACCGGGTTCCACGGTTTTCATGTTTTCATTGGTACATGCTGTTTAGTAGTGTCCCTTCTACGAATTGTTTATAACCACTTTACGTCAACACATCATTTTGGTTTTGAGTCTGCAGCTTGATATTGACACTTTGTAGATGTAGTTTGATTGTTTCTGTTTATCACTGTTTATTGGTGAGGAGGTATTCATTAGTATATAAAAATTTTAGTTTTCGATAAATTTTTATATATTTTGAACAATGCCTAAGGAAAATAGTTCAGCTGGTAGAACAGTGGTTTTCAAAACCAAAGGTCAAGGGTTCAGATCCCTTTTTTCCTGAAACATTAGAACTCGATGTGTGTAACCATTGTTTGAGGTTATATTCATTTTCATTTGTTTGTTATTTATTACTAATGTCAAGGAAGAGCAATTGGTCCGCTCGCTAGGCTCATGTTCTAGAGGTTGTAAGTTCAAATCTTACCTTTGACAATTACTTTCTGAAAAATAGTTTAATCCTATTTTAAATATATGAATTCAAGCTATGACCTGAAACCTAGTATTTTTGGCAAATTTGCAAACTTAAAATATTCAAATGAATATGGTAATTCAAATTTTATGTCTTCTTTTGTTATTAAAACGTTAAGATGAGGTAAAAATTACTTATTATCGATTTTAGATAGTCATTTAATACATTACCCAAGTCCATTAAATTTAACATATGCTTGGAGCTTTGGGTCTTCGGCAGGGATTTGTTTAGTTATTCAGCTTTTATCTGGAATTTTTTTGGCTATGCATTACACACCACATATTGACCTTGCTTTTAGTAGTGTTGAGCATATTATGCGAGACGTAAATAACGGTTGATTGATTCGGTATATTCATGCAAATGGTGCTTCAATGTTCTTTATTGTTGTGTATTGTCATATTTTTCGTGGACTGTATTATGGCTCTTATATGCAACCAAGACAGTTACTTTGATGCTCTGGTGTCCTTATCTTTATTTTAATGATGGGTACAGCATTCATGGGTTATGTTCTTCCTTGAGGTCAAATGAGTTTTTGAGGTGCTACTGTTATTACAAGTTTAGTAACAGCGGTTCCAGTTGTAGGACAATCGATTGTTGATTGACTTTGAGGGGGATTCACAGTAAATAATGCAACTTTAAATAGATTTTTTAGCTTACATTTCTTTTTACCATTTATAATTGCTGCTTTAACCCTTATTCATTTGGCGCTTCTACATAAAGATGGGTCAAATAACCCGTTAGGTGTAGATAGTACTGGTGATAAAATCCCATTTTACCCTTACTACGTAATAAAAGATTTATTCGCTTTCTTTTGTTTTTTAACCTTTTTTGGGGTTTTTGTTTTTTATTTTCCAAACGCATTAGGTCACCCAGATAACTATATACCGGCAGATCCTATGCAAACACCAGCTCATATTGTTCCTGAGTGGTATTTTTTACCATTTTATGCGATTTTAAGGTCTATTCCTGATAAACTTGGAGGTGTTGCTGCAATGGGAGGTGCTCTTATTGTCTTATTTTTAATTCCATTTACGAATACGTCTGAAATTAGAAGTACAACCTTTAGGCCTATTTTTAAAATCTTTTATTGACTACTTGTTGCTGATTTTCTATTATTAGGCTGAATTGGTCAAAAACCTGTTAAAGACGTTTTCGTTTGGGTAGGCCAAGTCGCAACAGTGTTTTATTTCTTATTTTTTGTTGTTTTAATTCCAGTAATAGGCATTGTTGAAGCCAAGTTAGTTTCCTATAAGACTAAAAAATGTGCTAGAAATAATAAATGCTTCATTAGATCAAGTCAATTTTTCTAATTTGCTTTTATTTCTATTGATAAAATATAAATGACATTAAAAAAAAAGAATTTGTTGAAAAAAATAAAAAATTTTACTATCAATTTTGGGCCGCAACATCCAGCAGCTCATGGTGTTTTACGGTTGGTATTAGAGCTTAACGGCGAAATAGTAAGTCGAGCAGACCCTCATATAGGTTTATTGCATAGGGGTACAGAAAAATTAATCGAATATAAAAACTATGTTCAAGCATTACCATACTTTGATCGTTTGGATTATGTTTCTATGATGGCACAAGAGCATAGTTATTGTTTAGCGATCGAAAAACTCTTTAATTGTAAGATCCCAAAACGTGCTCAATATATTAGAGTACTTTTTGCTGAGATTACTCGTATACTAAATCATTTATTAGCTGTTGGGTGTCACGCAATGGATGTTGGTGCAATGACTCCTTTCTTATGAGCTTTTGAAGAAAGAGAAAAACTAATGGAATTTTATGAGCGAGTTTCAGGTGCACGAATGCATGCAGCATATTTTCGACCAGGTGGGCTACAAGTTGATATTCCAAAAGGTTTGTTAGACGACATTTATATGTTTACTGAGCAATTCACTTTGCGGTTAACTGAAATGGAAGATATGTTAACAGAAAATAGGATTTGAAAGCAGCGATTAGTTGATGTTGGAGTCGTAACGGCTGATGATGCGTGTCAGTGGGGTTTTAGTGGTGTTATGTTACGTGGCTCTGGCGTTCATTGGGATTTACGTAAAAGTCAGCCTTATGAAATTTATGATAAGCTTAAATTCGAAATTCCTGTTGGAACTAATGGTGATTGTTATGATCGTTATTTAATTAGAGTTTTCGAAATGAAAGAATCGTTAAAGATAATCGAACAATGTTTAAATTCAATGCCACTTGGCTATATAAAAACAAATGATCTTAAAATTTCGCCACCAACTAGAAGTGAAATGAAGCAATCAATGGAAGCCTTAATTCACCATTTTAAAATGTATACTCAAGGAGTTATAATACCTAATAGTGAAACTTATATTGGAACAGAGGCACCAAAAGGAGAATTTGGAGTTTATTTAATATCTGATGGTACAAATAGACCATATAGGTGTAAAATTAAAGCTCCTGGATTTAACCATTTACAAGCTCTGGATTTTATGTCAAAAGGACACCTAATTGCTGATGTTGTCACAATTATAGGAACTCAAGATATTGTATTTGGAGAAGTTGACCGCTAAAACTATAAAAATGTATTCTAATCTAAAATCTTTAAAAACTTTACAAATTTTTCCAAATGGTTCTATTTTTATTAGCTCTTCTTCTTACTTAAAAACTTATAAAAAATACAACTTTTCGAAAAAAAATTTGTTTGTCAATTTTTTAAAAAAGAATCAACTAGCTTCAACTAAATCTAATTTTTTTTATACGAAATATCGAAATCAAATTATTAAAAATTTAATAAATGAACTCACAGTTAATTATAAAAAATATTAAAAATCTAGTTAAATTATGTCCTATAGAAAAAATTCAACTTTATGATCAAGAATTAGTATTAGTTGTAAAATCACAACTATTGTATGATATTTTACTATTTTTTAAGTACCACATATCGTATCAATTTAATATTTTGACTTGTATCACGGGTGTAGATTACCCTAATAATAAATACAGATTTAAATTAGTTTATGATTTATTAAGTATTCGTTATAATATTCGTCTTAGAATTAAAACATTTACTCATGAATTGATTGGGGTTGATTCTTGTGACAAGTTATATTTTACAGCTGGTTGGTATGAGTGTGAAATTTGAGACATGTACGGTGTCTTTTTTAAAAACCATTCAAATTTAAAGCGAATTTTAACTGATTATGGTTTCGAAGGTCACCCACTTCGAAAAGATTTTCCATTAAGTGGTTTTGTTGAAATGAAATATAATGAAACAGAAAAGAGAGTAATAAATGAGTCTATAGAGCTATGTCAAGAATACCGCACATTTAAGTTTTTATCCCCTTGATAATTATTCTAGATACTTATGGAAAAACAAATTCAAAAAGATAAGCGAATCAGAAAACTTTTTAACAAACGAGAATTAAATTATATTATTCTAAAAAGTATAGTTAAAAACGAAAATCTATCTTTAGTTATAAAGTGAAATGCAATATTGAAATTATCTAATTTGTCAGGAAGACATAACAAAACTAAATTCGTTAGTAGGTGCGTCTTAACTAATTCTAAAGCTAAACTTAGCAGAACTTTTAAAAAATTCTCAAGATTAAGTTTATTACGACTAGCAAGGTCTGGTGTAATTTCTGGATTAAAAAAAGCATCTTGATAAAAAAAAAACTAAAAATGATTTTATCTCTTTTTCCTTCAAAAATTTGTTTCTGTTTGAATAAACTATTGGTTTGCAATGATTCTTTTCATTTGAATGTTTCGTTGTTTTATAACGAATATAGCATTATTTTGACTTTTTTATTTGTCGCCGCTGTATTATCCGTTATTATCATATTATTTTCATATATTTTAGCTGTTCAAAACCCAGAAACTGAAAAGTTGTCTACTTATGAATGCGGATTCGAACCTTATGAAGATGCACGTCATACTTTTGACGTTAAATTTTATTTAGTTGCTATCTTGTTTATTGTTTTTGATATTGAAACTATGTTTTTAATTCCTTGGACCAATGTCTTAGGGCAATTAGATCTTGTTGGGTTCTGGTCTATGATCGATTTCATGTTCGAATTAAGCATTGGCTATGTCTATATTTATTGTATTGGTGCGTTAGATATACACTAATTTTTTACTTTTTCGTGTTAGAAGAAAGGTGACTGAGAGGTTTAAAGTGAAGATCTGCTAAATCTTTGCATAATTTTTATTATGCCGTGGGTTCGAATCCCATCCTTTCTTTAAATTTAAAAACTTCTAGAGTGTGATTATTTTGCTTTATTGGAATATAGCCAAGTTGGTAAGGCCTTCGTTTTTGGTACGAATATTCAAAGGTTCAAATCCTTTTATTCCAACAAAAAAATTATTTGTGATTATCTTAAAAAAAAGTCTTCATCGTCTAGTGGTTAGGACCTCGCCCTTTCACGGCGATAGCACGGGTTCAAATCCCGTTGAAGATATTAGATAACTAAAATAAACAAAGAAAAAGCCTTTTATGCGTATTTAAGTGTGGTTAGTACTTAAAGTTTGTATTATTTAAACGCGATAGTTTTGAACATTGGATCATTGTAGAAGAATACTTACTGTTTACGTCTTTCCCGTCTATATAAAAATCGTTCAATCAAAATCTAAGTTGTGATTTAAAAAGTTTCTTTTGTGCAGGTTTAAATTTAAAACTTTCTAAATGAAATTTTGTAACCTTTTTTAAAAACTGAAATGTTAAGTTATTTAAATTAGAGACAGCGTAGTATTGCAGTCCCGCATAATTCTTAAATTGATGAATATTTCTCGAGTTAAATACAATTTTGTTGTTTTTTAAAAAATTAGTAAGAAATAGTATTTTTTTGGAATAAGAAAAAATCTTTCTTACAATTTGTCAATCGTTTTTTGCTTGACCCAAAGGTGTAATTACTTTAACAGCTTTGTTAATACTTCCTTCAGTATTTATATATGTCCCTGAATTTTCAAAAAATACAGTGTTAGGCAAATGAAGGTGGTTAGTTATATCAAAGTTCTTTTTAAATTTTGCTAATTGTTCCAGCTCTAAGTTACTATTTTGTGTTATCAATAATTTATTTTTGTGTTTATAATTTTGAAAAAAGTTCAGTAATTTTAAATTTAACAATTTTTTCATATTAGATGTTGAGAATGAGCTGTTTATAAAATAAATTCCTGCAGAATTTCTGAAATCTTTATTTTTTACTGCTTTAAAGTTATTAAAGTTAGCAAAACCAGCACCATTTAAAGTGGAATTTAAGATATTTAATCGACATTGGTCTGTTCCTTGTGAGTATAAGTTTATATGTTTTATTAAAGATTTCATCATGTTTGATATACCGTAAATGTCTTCTCTTTTAAATATCTCTGCGCTAGAAATTAAGACAGGGTTTGACGAATTTATAAACTCCTGACAAAATAAGTTATTGCCTTCTACTAGAGATTTCAAAATTTGAATATTGCTACTAAGTGTGATATTGGAAAACGTCAAGTTAAATAAAGAACCAATAGTAATTGTTTTAAAGTTCCCTTTTAAGTACCTTGATTTAAGCTTTAAATTTAATTTAGAGCCTTCATAACGAGGGTTCACTCCTAACAATATACAGGTATCTGATGTTGCGAGCTTAGCTTCGTCTAAACTTGAGTTTAGTAAAAAATTCTTTTCTAAGTCAATATTCAAATTGCTAGATTCGGATTGTCTAAGCTTAAAAAATGAATGTTTGTGTGTTAAAATATGTAGTAAGTTTAAAACCTCAATACTTATATTTCTATTCAGACAAATTGTTATGTTGCATGGGTGAAAATAATGTTTTAACAAATGGTTTTGAAAATATAGTGTACAAAAAAACTCTTTAAATAGTTTCTGTCATGATAAATTTAGAAACGATTCTTTCTGATTGTTGTTTAAAAAACTGTAAATTATTCTTTCAGGGGAAAACATTCCATCAAATGAAAATCTAGTTTTATCAGAAATTCAATTTGTTTTAAAAGTTTTTTTTTCATACCCAGGTAAGACTTTTATTACTTGGTTATTTTTTAGAGATAGTTGAATAGGTGTCCCAAACCCATCAGAAAAATCGATAGAAGTTATATTTTTTAACTCTCAATTCCGGTTTACAAAAGGGTATGGCTTTGAAGTTAATGCGCCGACAGGGCATAAATCGATAACGTTACCTGATAATTCAGACTGAAAAACTTTTTCAACATAAGTACCAATCTCGCTATGCAGTCCTCTTCCAAACATTCCCATATCTTCGACCCCAGCGATTTCAGCAGCGAAACGAACGCATCTCGTACAGTGAATACATCGTGTCATCACGGTTTTTACGATAGGGCCAATATTTTTGTCTAAAACAACCCGTTTAAAACTGTAGAACCTTTTCTTAGTTAATCCAAAAAAAAGAGATTGGTCTTGTAAATCACACTCACCACCTTGATCACAAATTGGACAGTCTAATGGGTGGTTTAGTAATAAAAACTCTAAAACATTTTCACGAGCTTTTTTAACTAAAGAGCTATTAGTATGTATATCACCATTCGCTAAACAAGATTTAGCATTCATTGCACAAGAAACAATAGGCTTGGGTGAGTTTTGTAGTTCTACAAGACACATACGGCAATTCCCTGATATAGATAAATTTTTATGGTAGCAATAATGTGGTACGTTGATTCCTAGCGTTTCACAGTATTCAATAAGAGGAGTGTTCTGTTTTCAAAAATTATCGTTTGAATTATTTTTAAATTCTAAATCATAGTTAAATTTTATATTATTTATATGAAAGTATTTCAAAATTAAAAGAAAATTTTTTTTTTGGCGACTCAGGACTTCCTAAAAAATTTAGTATAACTTGATTAAACAATTGATTATTGTTAACACTGTTAATAATATGCTTTGCATTTAGAGAAACATATATAAAATGAAACTAATATCGTAATAATCGGTCTTGATTTTAAGTTAAGTCTTGTTTAAAGTTGAGGAAACGTAGCTTCAAATGGTTAAAGCGTCGACTTGTCACGTCGAAGATTGCTGGTTCAAATCCTGTCGTTTCCGTTTTATTAAAGGTTAACCTTTAACGTTTTTAATTTTATCCATTCTAATAGTATTTTTTAATCTATAATATATAGTTAAAATTGCTAATCCTATTGCAGACTCTGCAGCGGCAATCGTTAGAATAAACAAAACAAAGACATAGCCAGTAATATCATCTAGATATATAGAAAAAAGGACAAAATTTAAGTTTATCGCTAATAACATTAATTCTATGGACATTAAGGTTATTAATATATTTTTTCTATTTAAAACGAGCCCTAATACTCCAATTAAAAATAAGGCTATAACAATATTCAAAATGTAGTTTAAATTTAAAATTATCATGTATACAGTATTTAAATATGGGTACATTGGGGCTTGAACCCAAGACCTGTGGATTAAAAGTCCAATGCTCTACCAACTGAGCTACATACCCATATAATCCTTTATTGCAAAAATATTATAATGCAAAAAGAATTAAAAATGCCATCATTAATGAGAAAAGAGCGATAGCTTCGGTTAATGCAAAACCTAAAATAGCAGTTTTAAATAATTCATCTTTTAAAGAAGGATTTCGTGAAATTCCAATTACTAATGCACCAAATACGGTACCAATTCCTACTCCAGCTCCTGCTAGTCCGATTGTTGCTAAACCAGCTCCTACAAATTTAGCTGCTTGTAATAACATGTAAACATAACAAAAATGTATCTATTTTTTTCGGTGGCTTTAAAGCAGCTTTTAAAGATTAAGTTTGAGATTTTAAAGGTCCCATCAAATTTTTAATCTCTAAGATAACCTTAAAGATTTTAAAAGTCTTTGCAACGTCGTCGTTTTTGAATATATTACAATAAAATTATTGTTTTAACAGGTAATTTAGCACCTCCAGTTTTAAAAGCTGTGACAGCAATGTTTTTTGATATTCCACATATTTCAAACAAAACTGTACCAGCGCTTACTTTTACACCTCAGTGAGATAAGGCACCTTTACCTTTACCCATTCGAACTTCAATTGGCTTTGCTGTAATAGGAACGGAAGGAAAAATTCGTATTCAGAGTTTTCCTTTTCGATTCAGCTTTCTAACAATAGCTTGCCGTGCTGCTTCAATCTGTCGAGATGAGATAGTCCCTGCCTTTGCAGCTTTTAACCCAATACTTCCAAATCTTAACTTATTAGAGCGGAAATCAAACCTTGATAGCTTACCTTTTTGTATTTTTTTATATTTAGTTTTTTTTGGTTGTAGTAACATGAACTTTTTAATTTCTGTTTTCACAAGTTCAAACTTTTATTCCAAATGTACCATTGATTGTATAAGCAGTTGACTGAAAATAGTCAATTTTAGAACTAAATGATTGAAGAGAAAACTTTCCAAATTGTAGAATAACACTCCGAGCTCTTGGTGCTCTATTAAACCTACCTTTAATAACAATTTTTATCCCTGCAAGATTTGATATCTCAGACGTAATCAATAGTTTTATGCTTTGTTTCAAAAATCCCAAGAAGTAGTTGTCCTTCCGAGATATAGCAATTTGGTCGGATCTTAATTGATTAAGTCTAAATTGGTCACTTATAAACTCTGCTAATAATTTTGCTGATTTTCTTTTCACAGCGCTGACGAATAAAATATTTATTGCCTCTTTAAAGAAAGAGTTTTTAATAAATTTTCTTAGCTGTCTAAAAGTAATCTTAAAATCTTTGATTTGGTTTTGTGATAATTGCTTAGTACTGTTTAAGTTTTGTAAGGTTACGGAAATATTAATTTTGTTTTTAGTATATTTCGCTAAACTCTCTAATAAGATTTCTTGAAATCCTTTTAAATTAATTGTCTGATTTTTGCCGAGCTTGTTAGAGAGTAAGTTTATTCGATTCCTGACTTTTTTCTCCTTCTGAAACTTCTTCAAACTCGTTATCTGGTGGTTGAGTAATGCCTTGTGTGGTGAATTTTCTTTCTTCTTCTTGCTGACCTTTAAACGTGTTTGCAAGCGTTTAAAGTATGTTGAAGATTTTTTCGAATATTTTGTTAAATGTTTATTTATGGCATAAAGTGTTTTTGTTGTAAGATAAAAAGAAATAAATATTTGCAAACTATTTTCAGAGTAAAATAGTTTACAATTATGAATTTTTATTTTATATAAACCAAAAAATCGATTTAAATATTTTTGAATCTCTAAAGTTTTATATAGGTATAAAGACGACTCTTCGTTATTTTTTTCAATATATTTAGATTCTCAATTTTTTTTAGCAACTCCTAACCTAAAAATTCGCGCATCTGTTTTTTGTCCCATTTTTATTTTTTATTCTTTTTTTTTTTATAAGAAAATTGTTTCCGAGTAAGAACGAATTCTCCCACTTTATATCCGACCATTTCATTTACAATTTTTAGTGTGGTGAATGTTTTACCGTTATAAACTTGCATAGTAAGCCCAACGAATTTCGGCAATATTACAAAGTTTTTGTATACAGTCTTAATATCATTTTTATAAATTGACATTGAATTTTTGATATTATCTAATAATTTGTTTCTAACATACGGTCCTTTTCATTTGACTCTACTCATTTTTTAATGTTTTAAAAATTTAGATTTTTATTGCTTTTTACTAGTTTTACCATTCTTAGTAGGTTTTCCTCATGGTGTCACTGAAGAACGACCGCCAGAGCTTTTTCCTTCACCTCCTCCATGAGGGTGATCAATAGGATTCATTGCTACACCTCTAACAGTTGGTCTTTTATTCATCCACCTATTTCGCCCAGCTTTTCCAATTACACTAAAAAATGAGAATTCATTTGATACGGTTCCAATCGTTGCTTGACATGTGGATGAGAGGAATTTGTGTTTCCCAGAGCTTAAAACAATTCGACAGTATTTAGAAGTTTTTTCAATTAATTGTGAATTTGTGCCAGCAGATCTGCTGAATTGAGCTTTCTTATTTGCTTTTGAAGAAATGTTATGGATAAAACTTCCCACAGGAATTTTCATTAATGCTAAAGAGTGTCCGACTTTGACTTCAGCATTAAACCCTGATTTTACAATATCACCAATATTTAGATTTTTAGGGGCAACCATATAAAAATAATTATAGTTTAAAAAATCATAAACAGCTGCAATAAATGCAGTTCTGAACGGATCATATTCTAAACTGGTTATAATTCCTACAGAGTCTTTATTCCTTACAAAATCAATTTTTCTATACTTTTTTTGGTGGCCACCACCTTTATGACGTACAGTGATTTTCCCAAGGTTACCTCTCCCTGCTGTGTTTTTTTTACCAACAATCATTTTTTTTATTAAAGGAGCCTTACTCAATTTTTTTTTCGATAAATTAGTTAATCTCTTTTGAGTTACTGAAGTAGATTTATTTTTTGTTGAATTCATATAAATATAAGTTATTTCGAAAATTTTAAAAAATTCATGCTTTCATTAAAAATAGCAAACAAATCATTTTTTTCACCTAATTTAATTAATCAAAATCATTTTAAACATTTATTTTCTAAAATTAAGATTTTAAAGTTTATAAAAAAAGAAACATTTTCGTTTTATTTATCTTGGTTAATTTTATTTACTTTTAATAAATTATACTACATTAAAACAAAAACAAACTATTTCATTTCGCATATTTTATTTTCTTTCTTTACTCATCAAAAATTAATTAGTTACGTTATAAATATTAATTTATCGTTAACAAATACGTTAATTAATGTGAATAGTATTAAAGGCAACCCTAAATTTTTTTATTCTGCTGGGATGTTCAATTTACAAAAAACCCAAAAAATTAGGCAACCCAAAGCCATAATCACCATTTTAAAAGCTTTATTAGTAAAAATGAAAATCTTTAGAGCAAAACCTGTAGCTTTGCACTTTAACAATTTATTTTTTAATTATCAATCATATATTTATAAAAAACTCAAACGAAAAGTTTTTATAAAGTTAGTAACAAGCTATAATTACCACCCTCATAATGGGTGTAGGCTAAAAAAGAAAAAACGAATTAAAATTCGTACTCGAACTAAAAAATTATAGAAGGAATGACTGAGTGGTTGAAAGTGGCAGATTGTAAATCTGTTAAGTTTATCTTATCGTAGGTTCGAATCCTACTTCCTTCAGCGAAATATAACGCAGTTTGGTAGCGTGCCTGCTTTGGGAGCAGGAAGTCATGTGTTCGATTCACATTATTTCGAAGTTAGGGACAGTTTTTTACTTTTGAATTTATAATATGGTATTTTTATTAAACTTTTCATAGATCTATGAAAGATAGAGACATTTTTAATATATGATAGATCTTTTATGTTTTTAATTTGTTTTTTAGAATAAACCTTATTATTTAACTTTAAACACAACAAATTAATTAAAGGGTTGATATTTTTTAATTTTTTTGAAGTAAGTTTCGGGTGATTGCTGTTTATTAATAAAACAGGCCCATGCAATAGAGTAGTCAAATTTTTAAATATTGAACAACTCAAAGTGTTAGTCATTAAGGTATTAAAAACTCTATAATACTTTAACTTGTTTTTTACTAAAGCTTGTTCGGTTTTTATTCAGCCTTCACTATCTAAAGAAGCTCCATGAAAAAAAAAGAAAAAATTTATTGTTTTGAGATAATACTTGATTTTTAAATGTTTGTAGGTTTTTAGGTTCAAATCCATTTTTTATTATTTAGGCTTAGTAGGATTCGAACCTACGACAAAACCGTTATGAGCGGTACGTTCTACCTCTAAACTATAAGCCTAGTAAACCAAAAAAAATTTTTGATTCTATGAGAAATATAAGTATAAGCCAAATTTTTGTTGTTATCATTCTAGGAGTTTTGATGTTTAGTGATTTTTCAAAAGGATTGAAAAGTATACGTAACTTAATTAAAGATAATAAAATTTATAAAAATTCAAAGAAAAAATAAACTCAGGAAAAAAAGGATTTGAACCCTTGACTTTTGGTTTTGGAAACCACTGTTCTACCGGCTGAACTATTTTCCTAAACGATGCTAAGCTCAAAAAATTCATGATCTATAAATACCTATTAGAAGTTAAATATCGTATTTTTTTTTCTCTTATCGCTTGAAGCTTTATAGTAGTAAATTGTTATTGCTTTAAAGAAACTTTATTGTATGTTTTCATCAAACTTAGTTTAAACCCAAACTATACTAGCCTATTATATTTTTTAACAACCAATGTTACCGAAGTCTTTACTGTTTACGTGAATTTATCTTATTTTATAGCCAATCAAACAATAATTATATTCTTGGGTTACCAACTCTTTACATTTTTATCTACGGGGTTATACAGATTTGAATACGTTTATTTCAAAACTATGTTAATAACGATAGCATTCTATTGATTAAGTTTTATTGCTATACTAAATGTTTTTATTTTCCCAGCAAGTTGACTTTTTTTTTTAGAGTTCCAAGAGTTTTTATCGATCCAAAATCTAACATTTTATTTTGAAGCTAAGTTGAATGAATATGTAACCTTTTATAAATCAGTTTATTACTTATGTAATACTATTTTTCAGATAATAGTTGTGTTTTTTATTATTTTAGATTTATGTAAAACTAATTTGTCGATTCTAAACAAATTTAGAAAAGTTTTTTATTTTGTTTTTTTTTGCTTTGCAACGGTTATCACTCCTCCTGATATTGCTTATCAATTGCTAACTAGCATTTGTATAATAATAATTTATGAGATAACTACAATCTATATTATTTTTAAAAACGAACTTTTAAATACTAAGTAGGTAATCAATTAAAACTAATTAAAACTCCCACTGATAATATTAGGTACCCTAATGATAAAGGAAGGAAGCTTTTCCAACCTATATACATTAATTGATCATACCTGTACCTTGGTAGCGTCGCCCTTGTAACTATGAAAAAAATTACACCTAAAGCAAGCTTTAAACTAAACCATAAACTTCCCGGAAGGTAGTTGAAAGGGAACAAATTAATTAAAGGTAGTCAACCTCCCAAAAATAGTATGGAGACAAAAGCACTCATTAGAAGCATATTGGCATACTCTCCTAAAAAGAATAAAGCAAACGTCATAGCCGAATATTCAACATTATATCCGGAGACTAGCTCAGCTTCAGCTTCAGGCAAATCAAAAGGGTGCCGGTTTGTTTCGGCAAGCATCGAAACACAAAAAATGAAGAACATAGGCAGCAATGGAATAATAAATCAAACGTTATTTTGAGCCAATACAATTGAGCTTAAATTAAAAGAGCCAACACAAATACACACATTGATTATGATAAAACCTATGGAAACTTCATAAGAAATCATTTGAGCTGCAGAACGTAACGCACCCAAGAATGGGTATTTTGAGTTACTGGACCAGCCAGCCATGATTATACCATAAACACTTAACGAAGATGTTGCAAACAAATATAAAACTCCAACATTCAAATCGGATAATACAACTTGTTTCGATAATGGTAGCACAGCTCAACCAATTAAGCTTAAAATAAACGTCAACATGGGGGCAATTAAAAATATAGCAATATTTGAATTACTAGGAAAGATGGTTTCTTTCACAAATAGCTTTAGACCATCAGCTAATGGTTGTAATAAACCTAAAAAACCAATAACATTAGGGCCTTTTCTTCTTTGTATGATACCCATAATTTTTCTTTCGGCTATAGTAAAATACGCAACAGAAATAAGTAAAGGAACAACAATAGCAAGAATTTTTAATACAATACAAATTATTAATACAATCATTTTTAGTTTAAGCAAAGATAAAAATTAATTAAGATAAGGTAGGATTCGAACCCACGGTATTATACAATACAATAGTTTTCAAAACTAACGCCTTAAACCACTCGACCACTTATCCTATTGAAAGCAAATGAAGGGATTTGAACCCTCATCTTTAATCTTGGCAAAATTACACTCTACCAATTGAGTTACATTTGCAAGGGTAATTTTAAATTTAAATAAAGAATTTAACTGATTTAAATATGAAAAAAAGCTCATTTTGGGATTTAGAGGTTGTAATTAAAGTAATATCAAGTCTTGGAATATCTTTGAAAAACTGGTATTGATTCTCTAGTTCTTTAAATATCAATGGATTTCGTAATTGAATTGATATTGATTTTATGGACTTTAAGCTTTGTTTAAAATTAGTTGGTTGAGAGTGTTTGATTTTCGGAAAAATTGAAGTTATTAATTTTAGATAAAAAAAATACATTATGTGTTTTTTTAGAACTATTTTGCAACCTACAGGGCTACCCTTTTTAATTTTTAAAAATACATTTAAATACCTAGATTTTGTCAACTTGCTTTTTTTAGATGACAAAAATTCTAGAGCTAAGAGTCCTGAAATAAGGTGTTTAAAACTAGATTTCTGGTACCCGAAATTTAGTATAATTTTTTCAAATTTTGGGATTTGTTCTACCTTTTGGTAAAAAAATACATTAACTAGGTCGTATTTAACTATGTTATAAAAGTATGAATCAAGAAAAAACATTTTGAATCTTTTTATATAAATCCTGAAGAAAGAGTTACGAACTTGAGATTTTTTTTCTTTTTCAGAAATTTAGGTATTGGCCCTATTATACGAGATGCGATTGGTTTTCCTTGTTTGTTTATTAAACTAACAACATTCGATTGAAAAAAAAAAGTTGTGCCATCTTTTTTTATCGTTTTAGCTTTAGTTCTAAGAATAATTGCCTTGTGGACTTCACCTTTTTGTACTTTTGACGTTGATCGAGCTTTGTTACGAAGTTTTTGTATAGATACTATTATAATATCACCAAGGACTGCAACCCGTCTATTAAAACCATTGAGAACTTTAATACATTTTACAGTTTTAGCACCTGAGTTATCCGCTACTTTTAAAATTGTTTGTTGTTGAATCATTTTTTTTTGCGTTTATAGCTCAATTGGATAGAGCGTTGGATTTCGGTCCCAAAGATTATAGGTTCAAGTCCTATTAAACGTATTTTATGGTGCCGTTCTAGAATCACCTGTAATAAAAGTACTTTTTCTTAACAAAAGCGTATTCGTACAAACTTTTTTTTTTACTAATATTAACACCTGTATTTTTAGTTGCAAGTAATAGCTCACTTATCAGCTTTTTATGCATTTTTTTTTCGTCTTTGTTGTTTGTTTTTGTTAGGAAAAATTTCAAGGTAGTTGAGATTCGATTTGCATTATGGACTATGTAAGGAAATTCCTTTAATTGAGAGCGTTTATTTTTCTGTTTTAATTGTTTGACTTTAAGTAATGGTGTAATATTAATAAGAGCTCTGTTGATAAACTCTTTATGGTTTTTATTAAATGATTTGTAAAAAAATTTAATGCTTTTTAATCAAATTTTTTCAGATGTTGCACTTTTACCTTTTAATAATAATTGATTGATTATTTTTTTATTCATAGACTATTAACTATTCGATCTTTTAGTCCCATATTTTGAGCGTGAGGTTTTTCTTCCTTTTAGGCCACTAAAATCTAACTTTCCACGAACTAAATGGTATTTAATTCCAGGCAAATCTTTCACTCTACCCCCTCTAATCATAACCGTTGAATACTCTTGTAAATTATGACCTTCGCCAGGTATATAAGCTATGATCTTTTTATTATTAGTTAATCTTAATTTAACTAATTTCCTTAACGCTGAGTTGGGTTTTTTCGGAGTCCTTAAAAAAACTTTAGTACACACTCCTTTTTTTTGTGGGCAGTTATTCAACGCAGGAACTTTATTTCGTAGTTTTTTTTTTTTCCTCTTATTACGACACAATTGATTGATTGTAGGCATTTATTTTAATAATTATACCAAAAAAGGGACTTGAACCCTTACTCTTTTATAAAAAGAACTAGAACCTAAACCTAGTATGTCTACCAATTTCATCATTTTGGCATAAAGATACTCGTTATCGGACTTGAACCGATACTTTTTATATAAAAATCAGATTTTAAGTCTGACGTGTCTACCAATTTCACCAAACGAGCTTTTTAGATAATTCCACAATTTGATTTTTTAACACTAGGTGCACAAGTATTCGGACTTTTATTAACTCTATCTTTTTTTTACTATTTTAGCATTAACACTGTCATACCTAATTTTATAGAAGTAAAAAAGTTTAGAGCAAAAAAGTTAATAAAAAACACAACTTCTATTTCAACTATGAATCTAGATCTAACAAATAATAAAAAACTAATTAACAATAGCTATAAGCTATTTATGCAGTAACTTGAAAAGGGAATATAACTCAATTGGTAGAGTGTATGCTTTGCAAGCATAAAGTTATCGGTTCGATCCCGATTATTTCCAAATTTATTTCAAACCGTATTTATCTCTTTAGGCTGGATTTGAACCAACAACCTAGTGGTTAACAGCCACTCGCTCTACCATTGAGCTACTAAAGATTATTGCAAATGTCCTATTTTTCATAAAACCTAATAAATGAGTTGAAATCAAGTCAAAAAGGATAATAGGATAAACAGTTAGTATAACTAATATCTTCTATAACCAATATTTGTAATATTTTATAATTAACATAGAAATGTTTTGGTGGTGTTGGTCAAGGTTTTGAATTTAAAATATTTGATGTAACAAAATCAAAAACACTTGCATCAAACGAGATTATATCTCCTTTCTTTAAAATATAAGAATTAGATTGAACAATTTTACCATTAACATAAACTTTCTGGTGAGATATCAGTTGTCTTGCATTTCTGAAACTATGCGAAAAATATGTACGATATATTGCAGTATCTAATCTAGTTTCTAGGTTTTTGATAAATAGAACAGTTTCGTGTATACTAGTAGATTTAGAATCTTTTAAACTCAACTTCACCAACTTTTTTAAATAAGATTTTCTCAATTTTCCGTAGAAAAAACTAAGTCTTTGTTTATTTTGCAGATTATACTTGAACTTTCTACTGAAAAAATCTTTAAAATTGAATAAAGCATATGAAATTGGGTCATAAAATCTTTTTCGGTTAAACTTTAATGTTAAGTGTTGAAATTTTTGTCATTTCTTTTTTCTAAATCTTAAAAATTTATCACTATTTTGAATATTCTTTTTTAAGGTTAAAAATTTTTTGTATAATGGCTTATTACGTCGTTTATTTGTAAAGGGCATAAATATTTTTTAAAACATACTCTGACTTTAAAAACTTTTCAAGATCAAAAGACAACTTAACTAAAATTGGGAACAATATTTTTAATCTTATTCTTTTTCAATGGCAGTTTTTTTAATAAAGAATAGAAAAGAAAAAAGTAAGTTATTTTTATGTTTTTCTGAACAAAGTTGAAATACCCCAACGTTTTATACGTGATTTTGGTGGAGTTTGAGGGAATACAATTAAAGGATAAAATAGGAATTCCAGCTTTATAAAACTCATTAATCGCGATAGTCTCAATCTTTTGGTTAAAGATAACAACTAAATGAGGTTTTGTTTTAACCGTCAATAAAAGTTTAAGGCTTTTCGAAAAGTTTTTTGATTGAATTACTTTCAAATAAGTTAATATTGAAAAACGATTTCTGAAAATCCCGCTAATTCATGATTTTTCTGATATAAAAGTATGATTTGTAAAGTGTATAAGTTTCATTTGTTTCATTTTAGAAATAACCGGAAAGCCTATAAATAAAATTTTAAATTGACATACATGGTATTCAAAAATAATTTTCAAAACTTGTTTTAAATGAGCTTCTATGTATTCTAAGGTATCATTTGAGAAATTAAGAATATCAAAAGAAGGTTGATCCGAGTATATTTGTAACTTTAATAGGTTGTATTTAAATAATTTATGGTTTTGGCTTTTAACTAGATTTACTTTCATCTTTAAACTTTTTTACCTTCTTTTAAGGTGATTTTTTCCGTTGCATATAAAATACCTTTTCCTTTATACGGCTCAGGAACTTTACATGACCTAATTAGTGAAGCGATTTGAGTAACAAATTGATAAGAATTTCCTATGATAAAAAGTTTATTAGCCTTTAAACAAAAAATTTTCAAATTTTTTGGAGTTTTGAAATATATAGAATGGCTATATCCTAATTTCAAATGTAATAAATCAAAATCTAATATTTTTAAAGTAGATGCGCGAAATCCTACCCCAATAAGATTAAGTTTTTTGCAAAAAAAACTTGAAATTTCTAAAAGCATTTGTTTTATTAAAACGACCTGAGTCGTTTGTAGAGCCTTTAAATTTCTTTTCTTATTATTTGACATATTAAAAAAGGGCTCTCTAGTTATTTTAATTAATTTTTTGTCTTTATCAATGACCAATTGAGTCTTTAATCTTAATGCTTTTTGAGTAACAGAGTTCGTAAAAATAATGATATGATTTGTAGTGCAATAATAAAGTGAAATATCTTTTGGAATTTTGATTATATGTCGTTTTGTAATGTTATTCATTTTTATTTAATTATGAATAAAGGTTTTCCTCCTGTATGAGTTTGTTTGCATTCGTGAATTGTCATTAAACCCTTGTTTGTTGTTAATACAATAAGACTTTTTTTTGTATCGAGCTTTCACAATTGTGATGCTGAATAATAAATCTGATGACTAGGCTTAGATATTAGTTTCAGTGAGCTCATTGCTGGTTTTCCGTTTTTATATTTTAAAAAAATTTTTAGTAAATTTGGGTCTGAATCATAAATTTTATAACCTAAAATAAAACCTTCATCTCAAAGAATATTCAAAAAAGCGATAATTAATTTTGTTTTTGGTTGAAAAATAAAGTTTCTTCGAGAAATTTGACTATTTTTTAAATCCGTAGCTATATTTCATATAGTGTTTTTCATAAAAGATTTTTAATATGTTTAGAGACAGGATCGAACTGCCGTCACAAGGATTTTCAGTCCTTTGCTCTACCTACTGAGCTATCTAAACATTTGCCCACATTTAAGGATTCTTAAAATCATAAAAATTAACTTTTTTTAACATGACCTCACCATGAGCATCCAATAACTTTAAAAATGCACGTCCTGTTTTATTTGAAAAAAACGGCTGGTTGAATGCTACGCGTTTTAATTTATCCAGCTCTAATTCATTTAACTCGCTTTTTTGAAGAAATTTTAGCACGAATCTGTCAGAGTCTGTCTTATTAAACAATGCAGACCTAAAAAATTTGGTATCTAATCAAAACTTTGTTTTAATTTTAACATCAGAAAATAGTTTCATCTTTACTTTTTTTCAAATAACTAAAAATTTAGCCATTTGAGATAAATGAATTTTTAATTGTTTATTGTAAACATAGTATCCGAATTGTTCTTGAGACTTTTTATTAACGTGAGGTGATTGTAATACAGAAAAGAAAAAAACTTTTTTATTTTTTTGAGATTGCACAGGGAAAAACTTTAAATTAAGAACTTTGTTTGTTTCAAGCTTGTAAAAAAATTTTAAAAAGTTTGTTAAAGAATTTGAATTCTTTGAATAAATAGATAAAGTAATAAACATAAACTTTGCAATTTTTGAATGTAACAACGGTAGGCATTAACTAATAAAAAGAACCCAACATACTTAACGAATTTTAGACGCTGTTTTAGCATTTGTATGAGTACGTTGACCTCTGACAGGCAAACCACGCAACTTGCGAATACCTTTATAAGCTTTAATTTGAACTAAATTTTTCGCTAACATAATTTTTGATTTTCTCAAGTTGTTATTTATTAACAAGTTTGAGTTTTCTATGAATTTAACTAATTTTGCAATTTGGTCTGGTTTTAGTGTGGACAATTTACAATTATTGGATAAACCTAATTTTTTACAAATTGAGGATGATTGAAAATGTCCAATTCCAAAAATCTTAGTTAAAGAAAAAAAGATTGATTTGTTTTCTAACAGTTCTGTTTCTAAAATATATACCATTTATAATGTATAAATATGTGTAACTTCAACTAACATATTAACACTCATATGCATTGAATTTAAAAAGACTTCTGGGTATAAACCAATGACTACTGTACCAACAATCAATGGCAAAAAAGCGGCCGCTTCTCGTTTGTTAATGTCAATATAATCTTTTAAATATTGAATTTTCAAATTACCATAAGAAATTCTATTAAACAACCACAATGAGTAACAACCACCAATAATCATACCGGTAGCACTAATAAAAGTAGCACTAGTATTAGTTTTGAAAGAACCAGCTAATATTAAAAACTCTCCTACAAAGCTACCAGTCCCAGGTAACCCAATATTTGACATTGTAAAAAATAAAAAAATGAATGTGTACAACGGCATCGTATGAACCAACCCTCCGTAATATTTAACCATTCTAGTATGATGTCTTTCATAAACTATTCCAATAATCAAAAATAAAGCACTCGCTACAAAACCGTGACTTAGACTTTGCAGTATTGCTCCTTCTAGACCAACTGTGTTAAAACTGAAAAGACCAACCATTACTAAATTCATATGCGCTACAGAAGTATACGCGATAATTCGTTTAAAATCGGTTTGACGGATTGCCGTAAAAGACGTATAAACGATACCAACGATAGACAGTAAATAGACGATTGGAGCAAAAAAAAAGGATGCTTCTGGGAACAGCGGAAAAGAAAAACGCAGAAAACCATAAGTTCCTAATTTTAATAAAACACCGGCTAAAATAACAGACCCAGCAGTTGGGGCTTCTACATGGGCTTCTGGCAGCCATAAATGTACAGGAACCATTGGAACCTTAGTTGCGAAAGATCCAAAAAAAGACAGTCATAAAAATTTTTGTTCTGTTGTAGAAAAAATGAAAGTTAATAACACTTCGTAATCAGTTGTTCCTACTTGATAGTAAATATACAAAATGGATAATAACATTAATACTGAGCCCAACAATGTATATAAGAAAAAGAAATAAGCAGCCCTAATTTTTCTCTCCCGAGAACCTCAAACACCAACTATTAAGTACATTGGAATTAGCACACTCTCAAAAAAAATGTAAAATAGTAACAAATCTAAAACAGAAAAAACTCCAATTAAAAAAAATTCCATAACTAAAAAAGCAATCAAGAATTCTTTTATATTTAGTTTAACACTAGTTCAACTTATTAATATACATAAGAAAATCAATAAAGTAGTTAAAAGTATAAAAAATAATGAGATTCCATCAATGCCTAGACTAAAGTTAAAGTTTAAAAAAGGAATTCATAACAATTTACTTACAAATTGAAAAGAGCCAATAGATTTATTAAAAAAAACTCACAAAAATAAAGAAGCTACATACAATAAACAAGATACATTTAAAGCTATTGATTTCAATAAAACAGAATTTCGTGAAGGTACAAGTAATAAAAAAAATGTTCCAATTAAAGGTAATATCAAGACAAAAATCAATAAATTTGTCACATTTAATAAAAAAAAATCTAACATTTACATTTTATAGGACTTGAACCTATGTCCATCAGCTTAGAAGGCTGTTGCTCTATCCAACTGAGCTAAAAATGCTAAAAATAAAGGCTAAAATCGGACTTGAACCGATATTAAAAGATTTGCAATCTAATACATTAACCAAATTATGTTATTCAGCCTAGAAATAAAATTTACATATAATTTTAAAAAATATCCTTAGAAATGATAAATCAAAATTAATAATTGTAAAAGATTAAACTATTGACATAGTTAATAGTAAAACTATTTTGTATGAAAATAAATAAATCAGAGTTGGGTTTACGAACAGAAAAAGTAAAAGATAGAACAGACAAACTACTAAAATTGAAATACTAGATTCTATCGGGTAATATAATTTGCCAGCTACAGAATTCTCAAAATACATAATTTTTACTATACGAATATAGTAGAACGTAGAAATTACACTACATAATATACTAAGAATTGCAATGAAGTACATAGATGCCTCAATGGAAACTAAAAAGACTCCAATTTTAACTAAAAAGCCGATCATTGGCGGTAAACCCGCTATAGATAATAAAACAGTACTGAAAAATAAAGCTAAAATACTATTGGATTTACTTAACAAGTTTAAATCTGTTAAATCTTTATTTTGTTTCTTACTATATCTGTGTTTCAACTGTAACAATAGAAATATAGACCAAATACATAAGCCAGCAATCATATACAAGAAAAGATAACATAACAGTGACTGCATACCTTCAAATGTTCCCGTGCTAAAAGCAATTAAGGTATATCCCATATGACTGATTGAACTGTAAGCTAAAAGACTTTTTAATTTTTTTTGCTCTAAGCCACCAAAAGAGCCAACTATTATAGTTAGAACTGCTATAGCAGCAATATAATAACGCCATTTGATAGAATATTCAAAAAAACTTGAATAAAAAATCCTAATAATCAGGATAAAAATAGCTAACTTGGGCACAACAGCAAAAAAAAACGTAGAACTAGAAGGTGAGCCTTCGTACACATCAAGCGATCATAAATGAAACGGAGCCACTGCCAATTTAAATAAAAGACTTACAAAGATGAATACCAAAGCAAATTGAATTAAACCCCCGTCAATGAAAATGTGTTTAACAAAAGTGTAATTATTTACCCCATAAACACTTTCATATTCTAGATACATTAAAAAAAATAGATTCTTTAAATCTTCAAAATTTGTAGTGCCACTAACTCCATATAAAATAGAAGAACCGAATAGAAATAAACTAGACGAGAAGGCTCCTAGAATGAAATATTTCAAACCGGCATCCACAGAAAAAGTTGAGTCTTTTTTCATGGCTGCCATTATATAGAAAGATAAACTTTGCAATTCAATCGACAAATACGCAGTAATTAGATCATTTGAAGAGCATATAAAGAAGATACCTAACAAAGCAAAAAGTATTAACACGCTATATTCAAAATAATTGATTTTTTGTATAGTCAAATAACGTTGAATCATCAGGAAACAAAAAATCGATATTAGGGCTATCCAAGTTTTAGAAGAAAAACTTAAATAGTCAAGAATAATAGTATTATTAAAGATTTGGAAATTATTGTATTCAACACTGTTATTCAATAATAGAAAACAAAACATAGCAATAATTAAAGTACTTAAATATAAAATAGAATTCTGAATTAATAAATACTTATTATTAACTGATATAAAAGTTCCGTGGATAATCAAATAAATTATAGAAATACCTAAAAAAATTTCAGGTAATAGCTGTATTTCTTTAAATATTAACATTTATAAATTAATTAATGTAGAAGAAGAGGAGCTGAAAAAGTTTATAGCTATATGTAAAAACTTAAATACTATTACTATTAAAGCTGAAATTTATACAAAGAAAAACAATGACATCAAAAATAATAATTATGAAACTTGTTCAGTTTTATGCTTAAAATGTTAGACTATCATACATTAGTGTTTTAAAGGGGAAAATAAGATTTTCTGACAAAATATATCAAATTGTGGAATTTTATAACATCTACAAAGAAAAATAAGAATTTAACTATATAAAACTGAACTATAAGTACGAGAAAGCTGCTTGAATATAACCTGGGTTTTGGTAATTTTAGTTGATCTTATTAAAACTAACGTTACAGGCCCAATAGTCGCTAATAACAAAATATTACCAGAAAGTAAAAACTGAATAATATAATCAGTATATAATAAATGACCTATAGACATAACTTCAGTAAAATAATCTAACTTGTTAAATCAATCAGAATAACAATTTCATAAAAAACTAACATCATAAGGGTTGGCTAACTCAAAGGTAGTAGGAACTATCAATAAGGTTTCAATCAAAAAAACAATACCAATAAAACTACCAAATGGAAAATACTTTAAAGAATCTTTTGCTAAATAAACTGTTTTTACATCTAACATCATAACTACAAATAAGAACAAAACAGCTATAGCTCCGACATAAATTATTATAAAAATCAATGAAATATATTCGCACTCCAACAAGAATAAAATACTAGATGAAGAAACAAAACTTAATACTAAAAACAGAACAGAGTATATTGAATTTTGACTGAGAATAGTCATTAAAGCACTAACTATCAAAATAAAAGAAAAAAAATAAAAGAATAAATTGATTATCATAGAATTTAGAAAATTTAATAATGAAAGAGGGATTTGAACCCCCGACATTTGGATTATGATTCCAACGTTCTAACCAACTGAACTATTTCATTTGTTCCAGCTACACGTTCCCGTACAGCTACCTTGTTACGACTTCATCCAAATTGCTAATTTTTCAATGAATTAACTTTTTTTACTTTTTGAAAAAAGCAAAAAAAATTAAATTTTCAAGTAAAACTAACTTTCTGCATGTGACGGGCGGTGTGTACAAAGCCAAGGTACGTATTCACCGCAACGTTCTGATTTGCGATTACTTGTGATTCCATCTTCATGTAAACGAGTTGCAGTTTACAATTCGAACTAAGAAAATTTTTAAAGATTAACTAAAATTTTTTGTTACTTTCTGTCATTTTCATTGTAGCACGTGTGTAGCCCAACCCATAAGGGCCACAGTGACTTGACTTAATTCTCACCTTCCTTTAAAGCTTTAACTTTAATTAACAAACAGTCTTTTTAAAACAAAATTTTCAATCTAAACCGAAAATTAAAAGTAAATTTTTAAAAACAAGAGTTACGCTCGTTTAAAGGAATGAACCAAACATCTCACGACACGAACTGACGACAGTCGTGCAACACCTGTAATGAAAAATTATTAATTTTTTAATTAATGTTAACAATAAAAAAATTTATTAATTTAAATTATTTTTCAATATGTCAAGGGTTGGTAAGGTTTTGCGCGGATTATCGCATTAAACCACATGCTCCACCACTCGTTGTAGGCTCCCGTCAATTCCTTTGAGTTCCAATTTTGCAATCGTACTCCTCAGGCGGAATGCTTATGGCGTTAGCTTAAAAAATCCAAAATTTGTTTTCTAAATTACAGCACTCAGAATTTACAGTGTAGACTACCAGGGTATCTAATCCTGTTTGCTCCCTACACTTTCGTCCCTCAATGTCAGTTTGTACTAAAGAGTCGCCTTCGCTAATGATATTCCTTCATGTATTCTTGGAATTTACTCCTTAACATGAAATTCTACTCTTCCATATAAAACTCAAGTAAAACAGTATTGTATATTTTTTTAAAGTTAAGCTTTAAATTTTAACATATAACTTATATTACAATCTACGGACTCTTTACGCCCAGTAATTTCGGATAACGCTTGCCCCTCCCGTATTACCGCGGCTGCTGGCACGAGATTAGCCGGGACTAAAACTTCTTTAAATAACGTCATTATCATTTTTAACGAAAGAATTTTACAACCAAAAGTTGGTCGTCAATCATTCACATAATATTGCTGGATCAAACTTTCGTTCATTGTCCAATATTCCTCACTGCTGGCCAAAAAATTAGCCTGGACCTTGTCTCAGTTCCAGTGTGGTTGTACGTCCTCTAAGACCAACTAAAGATCAAAGGCTTGGTAAACTTTTATTTCTACCAACAACCTAATCTTCCACAAACTCATCTTTTAACAATTATTTCTTTTATAATTTTTGCTTTTTTGAACTTAAAACGCTAAAAAAGTATCTAATATTACTACAAACTAAAAAATAGTTTTATCCTAAAAAAAATCAAAATTTTTGATAGGTATAGTTTATCTTAAGTTAAAAGGTAGACAAAAATATTTGCGTATTCCTCACCCGTTCGCTGCGATATTTCAACATTTTATCGCACAACTCGCATGTGTAAAGCATATTATTAGCGTTCACCCTGAGCCAGGATCAAACTCATTTTTAATAACTTAAAATTATTTAAGAAATTTTAAGTTTGTTTAACTTGAAATCTTGTATGTTTTTAATGTTTATAACTTATCGTAGTTTATTGAATAGTTAAAACGAATTTTAACTTTATAAGTTATAAATGTTTTCAAAATTTATAAAATATATAAAATCTTAAGTAATTTGAATTTTAGTACTTATTAGCTAAAAATCTTACAACTCTTACACATTAAGCCTATTACGTAATAATCTTTTACGACTTTCAAAAAATTTTTTTTAAGGTTAGTTTCTTGTTTAAATGCTTTCAACAATTATCTATTATGAATGTAGCTACTCGACTATGCTATTAAAATAACAATCGATTGACCAGAGATTCACTTTTCCCGGTCCTCTCGTACTAGGGTCTACTCCTTTCAATTTTTAACACTTACGGTAGATAGGGACCAAACTGTTTTACAACGTTCTAAACTCAGATCATGTACCGCCTTTCTTGGCGAACAGCCAAACCCTTGGAACCTTTTACAGCTCCAGGATGCGATGAGCCGACATCGAGGTGCCAAACCACTCCATCGATAGGGTCTCTAAAGAATGATTAGCCTGTTATCCCTGGCGTACCTTTTATCCGTTGAGCGATGACCTTTTCCACTCAGAGTCACCGGATCACTATAACCGACTTTCGTCCCTGTTCGATTTGTCAATCTTTCAGTCAAGCAAGCATTATACTATTATGCTCTTCAATTGAGTTTTGTCAATTTGAGCTTACCTTCGTACGCCTCCGTTACTCTTTAGGAGGCGACCGCCCCAGTCAAACTACCCATTATAAACTGTTTTAAGTTCATGAGTAACAAAAGTTTTTAAGAGTGGTATCTCATTGATGTTTAAATAAGTAACTTATGTTACGATTTGATAAAAACTTACCACATATTCTGCACAAAAAAAATTTTATTACAATTTATAACTATAGTAAAGGTGCACAGGGTCTTTCCGTCTAGCCGCAAGTAGTCTGCATCTTCACAGACATTTCAATTTCACTGAAATTGCACTGGAGACAGTAGGACAGTCGTTACGCCATTCATGCAGGACACCAATTAAATGCCAAGGAATTTCGCTACCTTTGGACCGTCAGAGTTACAGCCGCCGTTTACTGGGGGTTAAAGTCAAAGCCAAAACTTTTTCTCTTAATCTTGCAGCACCGGGCAGGCGTCAGTCTCTATACTTCTTTTTTCAAATTAGCAGAGACCTGTGTTTTTATTAAACAGTCGCTGTCCTCGATTTTGTGACAGCTTTTAAAAGTTTTAACTTAAAAAAGCTACTCCTTATTCCGAAGTTACGGAGTCATTTTGCCGAGTTCCTTCAATACAATTAATTCAAGCACCTTAATTTACTAAATTTGTTCACCTGTGTCGGTTTAGAGTACGGTATTATCTTAAGCTATTTCTTGAAAATACTAAAAAACTTCTAATTAAAATCGCAAATAGAAATTAAATTTATATTTTGTCACTTTAAGATATAATAAAAAAATTACCCATCAATTACAACTTTCGTTTTTATCTTAGGGACCGATTAACATTAAGGAGGATTAGCCTTCCCTTAAAAACCTTGAACTTAAGGTGACAATGTTTATTATTCACAATGTTTTTCGCTACTCATATCAATATTTTCATTTTTGATTTTTCTAATTTATATGACTATAAATTTTCTTAAATATACAAAACGTTCTGCTACCATTTAAAATCAGTTATACTGTTTTAAATTTATTGTTTCGGCAAATAATTTTAGTCCCTGTACATTTTTGACGCAAAAAAACTAAACCAATGAGCTGTTACGCTTTCTTAAAAGGATGGCTGCTTCCAAGCCTACCTATAGATTGTTAAAATTTTTTTACTTTCTTTTTCACTTAATTATTTTTAAGGGCCTTAACAAATAATGTGGGCTGTTTCCCTTTTGACTATGAATCTTAGCACTCATAGTCTGTCTGTTTAAAATCTTTTTAATTCTATATTTGGAGTTTCATTAAATGCAGTAAAACTTTACGTCCCCTTTATTTATCGAGTGCTCTACCTTAGATAAAGAATTTTAAACGCTCTACTTAAATAGATTTCGCAGAAAACCAGCTATCTCTAAGTTTGATTGGCCTTTCACCCCTAATCACAAATCATCTCAGTATTTTTCTACATACACGAGTTCGGCCCTTCAATAAGCGTTACCGCTTTAAATTCAGCCTGTTCATGATTAGATCACTTAGTTTCGGGTCTTATATCAAAGACTAATAATATTCTTTAAAGAGCGCAATTTAAAACTCAATTTTTTTTAGCCTACACTTTGAAATGTTTAAGCTTGCCATTAATATAAACTCATTGATTCATTATGCAAAAGGAACGCTGTCGCTTTTTTAAAGCTACAACTGATTATAAACATTAAATTTCAAGTTCTTTTCAAATTCGAAAATTCTATTTCACCATTCCCTTACGGTACTATTCGCTATCAATCGTTAAAATTTTTTAGACTTTGAGGGTGGGACCCCATTATTGAAATAATACATGACTTGTATCATTTTACTTTATATTTTAAAATTTTAGTACATGTTTTACAGGGCTATATATGTATTTTACTTTATGTTACCTTCTTTGGCTTTTAAATCTTAAACATATTACTTCTTACAGTTTTTAAAAATAGTCTATACCGCTTTTGCTCGCCACTACTAACGGATTCTCGGTTGATTTTTTTTCTAGTTACTTAGATGATTCAGTTCACTAGTTTCTAAAAATTTTAATTAAAAGATAATTAAAATGTGTTTAAATTTTTTAAAACTCGTTTCCGATTTAGAAAAGTTATAAGTTAAAATAACTCGACTCGTTATAACATTTCGTTTAACAAACGTTCTTTAATTTTTAACGTTGAGGTATCCATTTAATGCATTAAAAAGATTAAATCTAAAGGCGAATAATGGGATTTGAACCCATGACATTTAGAATCACAACCTAATACTCTAACCTAACTGAGTTATATTCGCCAAAATTTAAATCAAAACAACAGTTTAATTATAGAATTAATGCAGGTTTACTACGTCGTTAAGATAAATACAAGTTAATATAGTAAACACATAAGCCTGGATTAAAGCTACGCCCAATTCTAGACCCATCAATACAACTAAAATCAATAAAGGTAAGATATGAAAAACTGCTAAAAAGTCTTCTAATAATAACATACTTCAAGAAAAGCCTACAATTACTTTCAGTAATGTGTGTCCAGCCATTAAATTTGCGAATAATCGGACACCTAGACTAATAGGTTTGAAAATATACGATAAAAGCTCTATAGGAACCAATAATAATGCTAATCCAAAAGAAGTATTAGCAGGCAGGAACAACGATAGCATATGAAATTTATGCTTTTGAACACAAATTATGTTCAAACCTATAAAAATAGAAAGAGATAGGGTAAAAGTAACAATTAAATGACTTGTTGTAGTGAAACTATAAGGAACTAAACCAATTAAGTTGCTGAACAAAACAAAAGTGAAAATAACAGAAATAAAAGGAAAATATTTTTCTCCTTCTGCATTAATATTATCAAACAATAATTGTGCTGAAGTTTCGTATAACGCCTCAATGAATACTTGCCATGTATTTGGGATAAAAAAGAAACTAGTTTCATTTAAATAATTTACATTTGAGCTAAAAAAAAAGACCATTGCAGCAAAAATTGCTAAAACTAAAAAATTTACTAATGCTAAATTAGTAATTGAAAAATCAAAGCAAAACAATTTGATAGAAAATAATAAAATAATTTGAAATTGTTCTAAAGGAGTATGTAACATAAAAAATTTTTAACTAATCAAATTAAAAATTTTAATTGAGGCAAGATTCTATTAAAAATTCCCATATATTAAGTATTTAAATAAACTTACCAGAAAATGCGCTTGAGATCATAGGTTTCAGGGCATAAAACAGGATTTGAACAATAATTACCTTTAATTGTATTATTCTATTAGTAAGCTTAAGTAGATTTGAACTACTGACCTTACGCTTATCAGGCGTACGCTCTAACCAACTGAGCTATAAGCTTTGAAAACATATATTAGAAATTCTATTTTTTTATCAGAAAATAAATATTTTCAAAACTATTTACGAATTTGTATTTTAGGTAATAATGGAATCGAACCACCAACTTTTTCGTTGTAAGCGAAACACTCTACCAATTGAGTTAATTACCTTCATTGCGAAATTATTAATATCAATATTTAGCTAGATATTTTCTCGCTTTTAGTTTCAAAATATACATGTATATTTTTTATTTTTTTCTCTCTCCTTATATTATGATCAAAATTTTTAAAAACAAAAAAACACTATTCAACTTTTTTCTTGGTAAAAATTAATATAATACCGGTAGGCATATCTATAGGGCTTAAATGGTACCTCAATAGGATAGTACAGACTAAGGACTTTCAGGTAATGTAAGATATCTATACTCTATAGGGCTTAAATGGTACCTCAATAGGATAGTACAGACTAAGGACTTTCAGGTAATGTAAGATATCTATACTCTATAGGGCTTAAATGGTACCTCAATAGGATAGTACAGACTAAGGACTTTCAGGTAATGTAAGATATGCCTACCGGTATTATATTAATTTTTACCAAGAAAAAAGTTGAATAGTGTTTTTTTGTTTTTAAAAATTTTGATCATAATATAAGGAGGGAGAGAAAAGTAAAAATTATATATAAATATTTTAAAACTAAAATTGAGAAGATATCTGTATATGAATAAATAAGTTTTGAAATCAAAACTGACAATGTGAAAACAGTATTTAGACAAATTTTCACGTCTGAAGTAGTTGAATTCTACTGAAAAATTATGTATTTATTATTAGTTTTTTTACCATTAATTGGCTCATGTTGTGCTGGTTTATTCGGCCGAAAACTTGGTCCTTATGGAGCATCTTGTATTACAGTAACTTGTTTGCTGATTACTTTTTTTTTATCCCTTTTTGCTTTCTACGAAGTTGCATTAATAGGGTGTTGTGTTTATATAAAATTTGTACCTTGAATAAATTCTGAATTGTTGAACGTAGATTGGGGATTCCTATTTGACTCTTTAACGGTTGTGATGTGTTGCGTAGTAACTTTTGTTTCTTCCATAGTGCATTTATACTCTACAGAGTATATGGCACATGATCCCCATCTTCCTAGATTTATGTCTTATTTATCTCTTTTCACATTCTTCATGTTAATCTTAGTTACCGCTGATAACTTTATTCAAATGTTTGTAGGGTGAGAAGGTGTAGGTCTATGTTCATATTTGCTTATTAATTTTTGATTTACTCGTATTCAAGCTAATAAAGCTGCGATAAAAGCCATGGTTTTAAACCGTATCGGGGATTTTGGGCTTGTTATTGGAATTTTAATTATTTTTGTTGAATATAAGGCCGTAGATTATGCTACAGTTTTTGCAGTAACGCCTGTTTTAACAAATAGAGTTTTTAGCTTTTTAAGTTTTGATTTTGATTTAATTTCCATTATATGTTTTTTTTTGTTTATAGGTGCGGTAGGTAAGTCAGCACAGTTAGGTTTACACACTTGGTTACCTGATGCTATGGAAGGTCCTACTCCTGTTTCTGCATTGATTCACGCGGCCACCATGGTGACTGCTGGTGTATTTCTTATAGCACGTACATCGCCATTGTTTGAGTATACTTCTAGTATACTTAGTCTAGTTACTGTTGTAGGCGCTTGTACAGCTTTTTTCGCAGCAACTGTTGGCTTATTACAAAATGATTTAAAGCGAGTGATTGCTTATTCAACTTGTAGTCAATTGGGTTATATGGTTTTTGCTTGTGGTCTGTCTAATTATTCAGTTGGAGTCTTTCATTTAGTTAATCATGCTTTTTTCAAAGCTTTACTCTTTTTAGGCGCTGGTTCTATCATTCACGCGGTAGCAGATGAACAAGATATGCGTAAGATGGGAGGACTGAAAAAACTAGTACCATTTACCTATTCTATGATGGTAATTGGCTCACTTGCATTAATTGGATTTCCCTTTTTGACTGGGTTTTATTCAAAAGACGTAATCCTTGAAGTTGCCTACGGTAAATACACATTAGAAGGCCATTTCAGCTACATTTTAGGAACCATTGGTGCTTTTCTTACAGCATTTTATTCGACTCGCCTGGTTTATTTAACTTTCCTGTCTCGTCCAAATGGCTATAAATCTGTGATTTGTAGAGCTTATGATTCCTCTTATCAAATTTGTATTTCTTTATTCCTTTTAGTAATTCCTAGTGTATTAATAGGATTTTACGCTAAAGATATGATTATCGGTTTTGGGAGTGATTTTTGGGGAAATGCTGTGTTTACCACTACCGAAAATATGAATAGAGTAGACTCAGAGTTTATCACTCATATCTATAAAATATTACCCGTAATCTTAAGTTTGTTAGGCGCAACTTCATCATTCCTGCTTTATTCATTCGGTAGTAGACTATTAATTCAATTAAAACTTTCAATGTTAGGGAAAAAAATTTATAACTTTTTTAATAAAAAGTGGTTTTTTGACAAAGTATATAATGAACAAATCGGCCAATTCTTTTTTACAATTAGTTATACAATTACGTATAAAATTATTGATAGAGGAATCATTGAAATCTTTGGTCCAATGGGATTATCTTCTATTATAACAAAAAAAGCTACTTCCATTGCTAAAATGCAAACAGGATACTTATATCATTATACGTTTTTAATCTTAATAGGCCTTACTTCAATTTTAGGTCTGCGGCAGTTTTGAATTTTTGTAGGTAGCTTTACTGATTTTAAAATTTTTATTTTATTCTTCATATTAAGTTTTTTTTTAGCAAACAAAACTCCTAAAAACTAGTTCTGCAAATTATGTTCACTAGCAGAAAAAAAATTTAAAA